TTTGGCACCTAAATTCGCACCAAAATCGGACCGAACCAAATATTTGTCATGCTATTGTTCTCTCGAATCTATGGAGTAAGACATTGATTTTTCAATAAGATCAACTATGTTCATTGCATAATAAGCTCCCTTGAAAAGCATTGGCGCACGTGTAAACGAGGTGCTCTACCTAACTGAGCTATAGCCCTTGTCATAGATATCTTAACATATAGATAATTTCTTGTCAAGATGGATATTTCCTAATCTCACATGATAACTCTTTGATCCGTTTACTGTTAACAGATTGGTATTGCTTAGAAATTATATTCTATCTATAATCCCCGAGGTGATGGGTCTTCTTTTGCGGTGATAAATTACCTACTTAACTCAGTGGTTAGAGTATTGCTTTCATACGGCAGGAGTCATTGGTTCAAATCCAATAGTAGGTAGAACTTATTAGATACCATTGCATTGACTCCGGTATCTAATAAGTTTTTCTACCCATCCTCCTTTTTTCGTTGTATCAGATTAGACTTGATTGTCTTCAATTGGCAGAATCTAAATGTGGTGTATAATAAAGAACTTCTAAAAAACTTCTTTTGATTATTTTGATGTATTGACTAGTAGGAAATAACATTGACAGCCTCTACTCGTGTCCTAGCTCGTCTGAGAGCTAGATTCGCTTCAATCACTTGTCTCTTACCCTCAGCTCTACTCAAGTTAGCTTCAGCTATTTTAAGAGTTTGTTGAGCTTCTTGCGGATCAATGTCAGTACTCATCTCCGCATCATTTCCTAAAATGGTGATCTCATTATTCCCTATTCTAGCAAAACCACCCATCAGAGCCACCGTTAACCATTGGTCGTTGAGGCGTATTCTCAAAAGACCTATATCTACAGCCGTGGCAATAGGGGCGTGGTTCGGTAATACACCAATTTGGCCACTATTTGTAGATAAAATGATTTCTTTCACTTCTGAATCCCAAATAATTCGATTAGGAGTCAGTACACAAAGATTTAAGGTCATTTCTTCAAATTGCTCTCCACTTCTAAGTTCATAGCTTTCGCGGTAGCTTCATCGATGTTACCCACCAAATAAAAAGCCTGCTCGGGCAGACCATCTAATTCTCCGGAAAGGATCAGTTGAAACCCCCTAATTGTTTCTGCAAGACCAACATATTTTCCTGGAGAACCAGTAAATACTTCTGCCACGAAGAAGGGTTGTGATAAGAAACGCTCAATTTTTCGTGCTCTTGCTACAGTTAAACGATCCTCCTCGGATAATTCATCCAACCCAAGAATAGCTATAATGTCCTGAAGTTCTTTGTAACGTTGTGAAGTTTGCTTAACTCTTTGCGCAGTTTCATAATGTTCCTCGCCAACGATCCGAGGTTGTAACATAGTTGACGTTGAATCTAAAGGATCTACTGCTGGATAAATACCCTTGGCAGCTAATCCTCTTGATAGTACGGTAGTAGCATCTAAATGTGCAAATGTAGTGGCAGGAGCAGGGTCGGTCAAATCGTCCGCAGGTACATAAACTGCTTGGATCGAAGTTATAGATCCCTCTTTGGTAGAAGTAATTCTTTCTTGCAAAGAACCCATTTCTGTACTAAGGGTAGGTTGATAACCCACTGCAGAAGGCATTCTCCCTAATAATGCGGATACTTCTGATCCTGCTTGGACAAAACGAAAGATATTGTCGATGAATAGAAGCACATCTTGTTCATTAACATCCCGGAAATATTCTGCCATAGTTAGGGCAGTCAAACCAACTCTCATACGAGCTCCCGGCGGTTCATTCATTTGACCATAGACTAAAGCTACTTTTGATTCTGCAAGATTTTTTTCATTAATTACTCCGGATTCTTTCATTTCCATGTAAAGATCATTTCCTTCACGAGTACGTTCTCCTACTCCGCCAAATACGGATACGCCTCCATGAGCTTTGGCAATGTTGTTGATCAATTCCATGATGAGTACTGTTTTACCTACTCCAGCTCCCCCAAATAGTCCGATTTTTCCTCCACGGCGATAAGGAGCTAAAAGATCTACCACCTTAATACCTGTTTCAAAGATTGATAATTTCGTATCTAACTGTATAAAGGCAGGCGCAGATCTATGAATAGGAGATGTTGTGCGAGTATCTACAGGACCTAAATTATCAACAGGCTCTCCAAGAACGTTGAAGATTCGCCCGAGAGTAGCTCCGCCGACTGGAACACTTAGAGGAGCTCCCGTGTTAATCACTTCCATTCCTCTCATCAGCCCATCTGTAGCACTCATAGCTACAGCTCTAACTCGATTATTTCCTAATAATTGTTGTACCTCACAAGTCACATTAATTTGCTGACCGACAGTATCTCGACCCTTAACTACCAAAGCGTTATAAATATTAGGCATTTTGCCCGGGGGAAAAACGACATCCAGTACTGGGCCAATAATTTGAGCGATACGCCCTAGTTTTTTTTCTTCAAGTGTGGAAACCGCAGGGCTAGAAGTAGTAGGATTGATTCTCATAAT